GTTTATGTAGCTTAAACCCACCCAAAGCAAGACACTGAAAATGCCTAGATGGATTTGCATACCCCATAAACAAATAGGCTTGGTCCTGGCCTTTCTATTGGCTTTTAGCAAGATTACACATGCAAGCATCCCCACCCCGGTGAAGACGCCCTACAAACCACTATGACCAAGAGGAGCAAGCATCAAGCACGCACATGCAGCTCAAAACGCTTTGCCTAGCCACACCCCCACGGGAGACAGCAGTGACAAATATTTAGCAATGAACGAAAGTTTAACTAAGCTATGCTATATTTAGGGTTGGTTAATTTCGTGCCAGCCACCGCGGTCACACGATTGACCCCAGCTAATAGGGATCGGCGTAGAGGGTGTTTAAGATCTGACACAATAAAGCTAAACTCCATCTAAACTGTAAAACCCTAGCTGATGTAAAATAAACTACGAAAGTGGCTTTAAAGCTTCTGAACACACAACAGCCAAGACCCAAACTGGGATTAGACACCCCACTATGCTTGGCCCTAAACCTCAGTAGTTAAACAACAAAACTACTCGCCAGAATACTACAAGCAACAGCTTAAAACTCAAAGGACTTGACGGTGCTTTACACCCCCTAGAGGAGCCTGTTCCATAATCGATAAACCCCGATCCACCTCACCCTCTCTTGCTTAGCCTATATACCGCCATCTTCAGCAAACCCTGATAAAGGTTACAAAGTGAGCACAAACGCCCTGCCGCCGCAAAAACGTTAGGTCAAGGTGTAGCCCATGAGGGGGGTAAAAATGGGCTACATTTTCTACATCAGAAAACCCCACGAAAACTCTTATGAAACCTAAGAGTCCAAGGAGGATTTAGCAGTAAATTAAGAATAGAGTGCTTAATTGAACCAGGCCATAAAGCGCGTACACACCGCCCGTCACTCCCCTCAAATGTATTTAAAGGACATCTTAACTAAACACCCTAATATTTACATAGAGGGGATAAGTCGTAACATGGTAAGTGTACTGGAAGGTGCACTTGGACAAACCAAGGCATAGCTTAATATAAAGCACCCGGCTTACACCCAGGAGACCTCAATACCACTTGATTGCCTTGAGCCAAGACTAGCCCCAAGCATAATCATCACTAATAACAAGTCAACATACACTAAACCATTCACCTACACAAAGTATAGGCGATAGAAATTTTAACCTGGCGCTATAGATACAGTACCGTAAGGGAAAGATAGAAAACCACCCAAGCACAAAACAGCAAGGACTGACCCCTGTACCTTTCGCATAATGGATTAGCTAGAAACAATTTTACAAAGAGAACTACAAGCCAAATTCCCCGAAACCAGACGAGCTACCCAAAAACAGCTAAAAGAGCGCACCCGTCTATGTAGCAAAATAGTGGGAAGATTTTTGGGTAGAGGTGACAAGCCTACCGAGCCTGGTGATAGCTGGTTATCCAAGACAGAATCTTAGTTCGACCTTAAGCTTACCTACAGAACCACCTAATCCCCCTGTAAGCTTAATTGCTAGTCTAAAGAGGGACAGCTCTTTAGACACTAGGAAAAAACCTTACGGAGAGAGTAAAAATCCCAATTTCCATAGTTGGCCTAAAAGCAGCCATCAATTAAGAAAGCGTTCAAGCTCAACATCAACCACCTCAAAAATACCAAACACACAACTGAACTCCTCACACCACATTGGATTAATCTATCACCACATAGAAGCAATAATGCTAGTATAAGTAACATGAATACTTTCTCCACTGCATAAGCCTAAATCGGACCGAAAAACCTCACCGACACTTAACAGCCAAGCATAACAAACACAAACAAGTCCATGCCACCTTCACTGTTAACCCAACACAGGCATGCCTCAAGGAAAGGTTAAAAAAAGTAAAAGGAACTCGGCAAACTCAAACCCCGCCTGTTTACCAAAAACATCACCTCTAGCATTACCAGTATTAGAGGCACTGCCTGCCCAGTGACACACGTTTAACGGCCGCGGTACCCTGACCGTGCAAAGGTAGCATAATCACTTGTTCTTTAAATAGGGACTCGCATGAAGGGCACCACGAGGGTTTAACTGTCTCTTACTTTTAACCGGTGAAATTGTCCTGCCCGTGAAGAGACGGGCATAAGATAATAAGACGAGAAGACCCTATGGAGCTTTAATCTATTAATGCATTCAAAAACCATACAAACCCACGGACCTCTAAACTACTACACCTGCATTAAAAATTTTGGTTGGGGTGACCTCGGAGTACAGCAAAACCTCCGAACAACACGTGCTAAGACCACACAAGTCAAAGCGAACTAATATTCATAATTGATCCAATAATTTGATCAACGGAACAAGTTACCCTAGGGATAACAGCGCAATTCTATTCTAGAGTCCATATCGACAATAGAGTTTACGACCTCGATGTTGGATCAGGACATCCTAATGGTGCAGCAGCTATCAAGGGTTCGTTTGTTCAACGATTAAAGTCCTACGTGATCTGAGTTCAGACCGGAGCAATCCAGGTCGGTTTCTATCTATTGCACATTTCTCCCTGTACGAAAGGACAAGAGAAATAAGGCCCACTCCACCATAAGCGCCTTCATTACATAAATGACCTAATCTCAATTTAGCAAAGTACCACACATCCTACCCAAAAACAGGGTTTGTTAAGATGGCAGAGCCCGGTAATTGCATAAAACTTAAAACTTTATAACCAGAGGTTCAACCCCTCTTCTTAACACCATGACCACGATAAACCTCCTACTCCTAATTATACCCACACTAGCTGCCATGGCATTCCTCACACTCGTCGAACGAAAGTTGCTAGGCTGCATACAACTACGAAAAGGACCCAATGTTGTAGGCCCATATGGACTATTACAGCCCTTCGCCGACGCAGTAAAACTTTTCACTAAAGAACCCCTAAAACCCTCAACATCTAGCACCACTCTCTACATCATCGCACCTGCTCTAGCCTTCTTCGTCACCCTCCTCCTATGAACCCCCCTCCCCATGCCCAACGCTCTAATCAACTTCAACCTAGGACTCCTATTCACCCTAGCCATACTTAGCCTAATCGTCTACTCCATCCTATGATCAGGATGAGCATCAAACTCAAACTACGCCCTAATCGGAGCCCTACGAGCCGTCGCCCAAACAATTTCATACGAAGTCACCCTCACTATCATCCTACTATCAGTCCTACTAATAAGCGGCTCATTTAACCTCAACACACTCATTACAACACAAGAACACCTGTGACTCCTCCTACCATCATGACCCTTAGCCATAATATGATTTACCTCCACACTAGCAGAAACAAATCGAACCCCCTTTGACCTCATAGAGGGCGAATCAGAACTAGTATCAGGTTTTAACACCGAATACGCTGCAGGCCCGTTCGCCCTATTCTTCATAGCCGAATATACAAATATCATCATAATAAACGCCCTAACAACTACAATTTTCCTAGGCACATTCTACCCCATCCGCTGACCAGAACTATTCACAACATGTTTTATCATCAAAACACTATCCCTAACATCCCTATTCCTATGAATCCGAGCAACATACCCCCGATTCCGTTACGACCAACTCATACACTTACTATGAAAAAGTTTCCTCCCACTCACACTAGCACTACTCATATGATCCACCTCAACACCCATCGCAATCTCCAGCATTCCCCCCCAGACCTAGAAATATGTCTGACAAAAGAGTTACTTTGATAGAGTAAACAATAGAGGCCCCAACCCTCTTATTTCTAGGACTGTAGGTATCGAACCTACCCCTGAGAATCCAAACTTCTCCGTGCTACCCCACACACTCTATCCTAAAGTAAGGTCAGCTAAATTAAGCTATCGGGCCCATACCCCGAAAATGTTGGTCACACCCTTCCCGTACTAATTAACCCACTAGCCCAACTCATTATCTACACCACAATAATCACAGGCACACTTATCACAGCACTAAGCTCACACTGATTTCTCGCCTGAACGGGCCTAGAAATAAACATACTAGCCTTCATCCCAATCCTAATAAAAAAAACGAACCTCCGCTCTACAGAAGCTGCCACCAAATACTTCCTAATACAGTCCACCGCATCTATAATTCTCATAATAGCAATTATCTCTAACAACCTACTGTCAGGATGCTGAACAATAACAAGCTACATCAACCAACTCCCATCCATAATAATAACAACCGCCCTTGCCATAAAACTGGGAATAGCCCCCTTTCACTTCTGAGTCCCAGAGGTCACCCAGGGAACACCCCTAACCTCCGGCCTACTCCTTCTTACATGACAAAAACTAGCCCCCATCTCAATCATATACCAAATCCACCCATCAATCAATACCCACATCCTCCTAACCCTCTCCACCCTATCTATTATAGTGGGCAGTTGGGGGGGTCTAAACCAAACACAATTACGCAAAATCTTAGGATACTCTTCAATCACTCACGTGGGCTGAATAATAATAACACTAGTGTACAACCCAACCACTACAACTCTTTATTTAACTATATACATTATCCTAACAACTACCATATTCCAAATCCTTAACCTAAGCATAAGCACCACAACCCTCATACTAGCCCGCACCTGAAACAAATCAACCCACCTAACACCACTAACAGCACTTACTCTTATATCCCTAGGAGGCCTACCCCCCCTAACCGGCTTCCTACCCAAATGAGTCATTATCCAAGAACTCACAATAAACAACAACTTCCTTATTCCCTCTATTATAACTATCATAACCCTACTTAACCTATACTTCTACATACGCCTAATCTACACCACCTCCCTAACACTACTCCCCACACCTAATAACATAAAAATAACATGACGACTCGAAAATACAAAACCCACCCTCCTTATCTCCTCACTCACCACCATCTCCACTCTCCTACTACCAATCTCCCCCCTAATCCTAACCACCCACTAGAAATTTAGGTTAAACAAGACCAAGAGCCTTCAAAGCTCTCAGTAAGCAAAAACACTTAATTTCTGAAACACACAAGGACTGCAAACACCTACTCTGCATCAATTGAACGCAAATCAACCACTTTAATTAAGCTAAGCCCTTACTAGATCAATGGGACTCAAACCCATAAAAACTTAGTTAACAGCTAAGCACCTCAATCGACTGGCTTTGATCCACTTCTCCCGCCGCAGGAAAAAAAAGGCGGGAGAAGCCCCGGCAGAAACTTTAAAACTGCCCCCTTGAATTTGCAATTCAACATGAAAATCACCTCGGGGCTGGCAAAAGGGGGACTAAACCCCCATCTTTAGGTTTACAGCCTAATACTTACTCAGCCATTTTACCACCAATGCTCACTAACCGTTGACTCTTTTCAACAAACCATAAAGATATTGGAACCCTGTACTTACTATTTGGTGCGTGAGCTGGAGTCATAGGCACAGCCCTGAGCCTCCTCATTCGAGCTGAACTGGGCCAACCCGGCAGCCTACTAGGAAATGATCACATCTACAACGTTATTGTAACAGCCCATGCATTCATTATAATTTTCTTCACAGTCATGCCTATTATAATCGGAGGTTTCGGGAACTGACTAGTGCCCCTAATAATCGGAGCACCTGATATAGCATTCCCCCGCCTAAATAACATAAGCTTCTGACTCCTCCCCCCCTCCTTCCTACTACTGATGGCATCAGCCGTAGTAGAAGCTGGCGCTGGGACAGGTTGGACGGTATACCCCCCTTTAGCAGGAAACTTCTCCCACCCAGGAGCTTCCGTGGATCTAGTCATCTTCTCCCTCCACCTGGCAGGTATTTCCTCTATCCTAGGAGCGATCAACTTTATTACCACTATCGTCAACATAAAACCCCCCGCAATATCCCAATACCAAACCCCCCTATTTGTCTGATCAATCTTAATTACAGCAATCCTTCTACTCCTCTCTCTGCCGGTCTTGGCCGCTGGTATTACCATGCTACTGACAGATCGCAACCTTAACACCACTTTTTTTGATCCTGTTGGAGGAGGGGACCCTATCCTATATCAACACCTATTCTGATTCTTCGGTCACCCCGAGGTCTATATCCTCATTCTTCCCGGTTTTGGAATAGTCTCCCACATTGTAACCTACTACTCTGGGAAAAAAGAACCATTTGGGTATATAGGTATGGTTTGAGCCATGATATCAATTGGATTTTTAGGTTTCATTGTATGAGCCCATCACATGTTTACAGTTGGCATAGATGTAGACACACGAGCCTATTTCACTTCCGCTACTATAATCATTGCAATCCCGACCGGTGTAAAAGTCTTTAGCTGACTTGCTACACTTCACGGGGGCAACATCAAATGATCCCCAGCAATACTTTGAGCCCTAGGCTTTATCTTCCTATTTACTGTGGGAGGCCTGACCGGCATTATCTTAGCAAACTCATCCCTAGATATCGTACTACACGACACATACTACGTTGTCGCCCACTTCCACTACGTCCTATCAATAGGGGCCGTATTTGCCATTATGGGAGGCTTTATACATTGATTCCCTTTATTCTCAGGCTATACACTAAACCAAACCTGCGCTAAAGCCCACTTCATCGTTATATTCGTGGGTGTAAATTTAACCTTCTTTCCACAACACTTCCTTGGCCTGTCCGGAATACCCCGACGCTACTCTGATTACCCCGATGCCTATACTACATGAAACATCCTATCATCTATGGGCTCCTTCATCTCACTAGTGGCAGTAGTCTTAATAATTTACATGATCTGAGAAGCCTTTGCTTCAAAACGTAAAGCACTACCAATCGAACAACCCCTTACTAGCCTAGAATGACTAAATGGCTGCCCCCCACCTTACCATACATTCGAAGAACCAGCCTATATCAAATTAAACGAAAAAGGAGGGAGTCGAACCCCCTAAAACTGGTTTCAAGCCAGTCTTATAGCCCCTATAACCTTTTCAACAAGATATTAGAAAAACCATTTCATAGTTTTGTCAAAGCTAAATCATAGGCCAAACCCTATATATCTTACATGGCCCACCCGGTCCAACTAAACCTACAAGACGCCACATCTCCTATCATAGAAGAACTAATTACCTTCCATGACCATGCTTTTATAGCCATGTTATTAATCAGTTTCCTAGTACTATATGCTTTACTCTCAACACTCACAACAAAATTAACCAATACTAATATCACAGATGCCCAAGAAATAGAAACCATCTGAACTATCTTACCAGCAATCATCTTAATCTTAATCGCCCTCCCGTCTCTACGCATCCTATACTTGACAGATGAAATCAATGACCCATCCTTCACTATCAAATCAATTGGACACCAGTGGTACTGAACCTATGAATATACGGACTACGGAGGCCTAATTTTTAATTCCTACATACTACCCCCGCTATTCTTAAACCCAGGAGATCTCCGACTCCTAGAAGTTGACAATCGAGTAGTCCTCCCTATTGAAGCCCCCGTACGTATAATAATTACATCCCAAGACGTCTTACACTCATGAACTATTCCCACCCTAGGCCTAAAAACAGATGCAGTGCCTGGACGCTTAAATCAAACTGTATTCACAGCCACACGACCAGGTGTCTATTACGGACAATGCTCGGAAATCTGCGGCGCAAACCACAGCTTCATGCCAATTGTTGCAGAGCTAATCCCACTAAAAATCTTTGAAATGGGACCTGTATTCACCCTATAAATAACTCTACTCTCCTCCTACCCCCCCCCCCCCATAAATTCTCAAAATACCCTACAAGCCCACTGTACAGCTACTCTAGCGTTAACCTTTTAAGTTAAAGATGGGGGACACACCTCCTACGGTGAAATGCCCCAGTTAGACACATCGACATGATTCACTACTATTATGACGATGCTTCTTACGCTATACCTCATCATACAACTAAAACTACTAAATATAAACCACTATCAACCGCCCCTTACAAAAAACCCGAACCTACAAGTCCACAATATTCGCTGACAACCAAAATGAACGAAAACTTGTTTGCCCCATTCTCAAGCCCAACAATTCTAAACCAACCCGCCACAATCCCCATCATCCTATTCCCCACCCTACTAGTCTTAACCTCTAAACACCCCATTAACAATCGACTAATCACCATTCAACAAAACCTGACTCAACTAGCCCTAAAACAAATGATAGTAACTCATAATGCTAAAGGACTAACCTGGTCCCTAATACTAATATCCCTAATTACCTTCATCACTATAACGAACCTCTTAGGGCTCCTGCCCCACTCATTCACACCAACCACCCAGCTTTCCATAAACCTAGCCATAGCAATCCCTCTATGAGCAGGCACAGTAGTCATAGGACTTCGCTTTAAAACCAAAGATTCCCTAGCCCACCTTCTACCGCAAGGTACACCCACACCTCTCATTCCTATGTTGGTGATAATCGAAACTATTAGCCTACTTATCCAACCGGTAGCCCTAGCCGTACGACTAACTGCAAACATCACAGCTGGCCACCTACTAATACACTTGATTGGAAACGCTGTGTTAGCACTATCAACCACTAACTTCTTCATAACTCTGCCAACCTCCATACTCCTAATACTATTAACCATCCTAGAAATTGCAGTAGCCCTAATCCAAGCCTATGTCTTCACACTCCTAGTTAGTCTTTACCTGCATAACAACACCTAATGACCCACCAAACCCATGCCTATCACATAGTTAAACCCAGCCCCTGACCACTAACAGGAGCCCTATCAGCCTTCTTAATAACATCAGGCTTAATCATATGATTTCATTTCTATTCTACCACCCTACTAATACTAGGCCTACTAACCAATACGCTAACCTTGTACCAATGGTGACGCGATATTGTACGAGAAAGCACATACCAAGGCCACCACACAACACCTGTCCAAAAAAGCCTCCGATACGGAATAACACTATTCATTATCTCAGAAGTATTCTTCTTTATCGGCTTCTTCTGAGCATTCTACCACTCAAGCCTCGCCCCAACGCCCTGCTTAGGGGGCCATTGACCACCAACAGGTATTACCCCATTAAACCCCTTAGAAGTACCCCTCCTAAACACCTCTGTACTACTCGCGTCCGGAGTCACAATTACCTGAGCCCACCACAGCCTCATAAACAACAACCGAAATCAAACAATCCAAGCCCTGTTTATCACAATCCTACTAGGCACCTACTTCACCCTACTACAAATCTCAGAATACTTTGAAGCGCCTTTCACCATCTCTGATGGTATCTACGGTTCAACATTTTTCATTACCACGGGCTTCCACGGGCTCCACGTCATTATTGGATCCACATTCCTCTTTATTTGCCTCATCCGCCAACTACTATACCACTTCACATCGAATCACCACTTCGGCTTCGAAGCTGCCGCTTGATATTGGCATTTCGTAGATGTCATCTGACTACTCCTTTATATTTCTATCTATTGATGAGGATCCTACTCTTTTAGTATAACCAGTACAGTTGACTTCCAATCAACCAGTTTTGACCACATTCAAAAAAGAGTAATTAACCTAGTACTAGCCTTAATAATCAACACCCTATTAACCTTGCTACTGATAATTATCATATTCTGATTACCCCAACTTAACCCCTATGCAGAAAAAACTAGTCCCTACGAATGCGGATTTGACCCCTCAAACTCTGCCCGTACCCCATTCTCAATAAAATTTTTCCTAATCGCCATTACCTTCCTACTATTTGACCTAGAGATCGCCCTACTACTATCCCTACCATGAGCCATTCAAACAACAAGCCTCCCAATAATAATCAAATCAACCATCGCTTTCATTATTATCCTAATCCTCAGCCTAGCCTACGAATGAACTCAAAAGGGATTAGACTGAGACGAATTGGTAAGTAGTTTAAACAAAACAAATGATTTCGACTCATTAGATTATGATAATCATACTAACCAAATGACCCCTACCCATATAAATATTATACTAGCGTTCACCATCTCTCTTCTAGGCATACTAATCTACCGCTCACACCTAATGGCCTCTCTCCTCTGCCTAGAAGGAATAATGATATCACTCTTTATTATAACTACCCTTATTGCCCTAAACACATGCTCCCCCCTAATCAATATCATACCGATCATTTTACTAGTATTTGCCGCCTGCGAAGCAGCAGTAGGTCTTGCCTTACTAGTCTCAATCTCCAATACATACGGACTAGATTATGTTCACAACCTAAACCTGCTTCAATGCTAAAAATAATTATCCCCACAACCATACTACTACCTACAACATGACTTTCCAAAAATAATACAATCTGAATCAACTTAACCATACACAGCCTAATCATTAGCCTCATTCCCTTACTATACTTCAACCAAACCAACACCAACCTCCTCAACCACTCAACCTACCTATCCTCTGACCCACTAACAACACCTCTTCTAATATTAACTGTCTGACTTCTACCTCTCATAATCATAGCGAGCCAATACCACCTATGCAATGAACCCCCCTCACAAAAGAAACTCTTCCTCTCCATAATAATTCTTCTACAAATCACCCTAATTCTAACATTCATAGCCACAGAACTAATTATATTCTACATCTTATTTGAAACTACCCTCATTCCCACTCTAATCATCATTACTAAGTGAGGCAGCCAAGCAGAACGCCTTAATGCAAGTACATATTTTCTATTCTATACACTAACCGGCTCTCTACCCCTACTCATTATACTAAGCTACACCTATAACAACACAGGCACATTAAATATTACATTACTAACACTTACAAACCAAAAACTAACAACCACCTGATCCCACAACTTTGCCTGACTGGCATGCATAATAGCTTTCATGACAAAAATACCCCTATATGGCTTACACCTATGGCTCCCCAAAGCCCATGTTGAAGCCCCCATTGCAGGATCGATAGTCCTTGCCGCAGTGCTCCTAAAACTAGGTGGCTATGGCATAATACGACTCACCCCCATCCTCAACCCCCTAACAGAATACATAGCTTACCCATTTCTTATACTATCCCTATGAGGCATAATCATAACAAGCTTAACATGCCTCCGACAAACAGACCTAAAATCACTCATCGCGTACTCCTCTGTGAGCCACATAGCTCTTGTAATTGTAGCTGCCCTCATCCAAACCCCCTGAAGCTTCTCTGGCGCAACCATCCTTATAATCGCCCACGGACTCACCTCCTCTATGTATTTCTGCCTAGCTAATTCAAACTATGAACGCACCCACAGCCGCATCATACTTCTATCCCGAGGACTTCAAATCCTACTTCCACTAGCAGCCTTCTGATGACTCACAGCAAGCCTTACCAATCTTGCCTTACCCCCCACTATCAACCTACTGGGCGAACTCTTCGTAATCACAACCTCATTTTCCTGATCCCAAATTACTATCGTACTAACAGGACTTAACATACTAATCACAGCCCTCTACTCTCTCCACATATTCGTCACAACACAACGAGGAACACTCACACACCACATAATTAACATAAAACCCCCCTTCACACGAGAAAACACATTAATATTCATACACCTCGCCCCGATTGTCCTTCTATCCCTTAACCCCAACATTATTCTGGGGTTTACTTCCTGTAAATATAGTTTAACTAAAACATTAGATTGTGAGTCTGACCACAGAGGCCTACCACCTCTTATTTACCGAGAAAACTCGCAAGGACTGCTAATCCACGTCTCCGTACTTAAAACTACGGTTTTCTCAACTTTTAAAGGATAACAGCTATCCGTTGACCTTAGGAGTCAAAAACATTGGTGCAACTCCAAATAAAAGTAACAATCATGCACATCCCTATCATAATAACAACCCTTATCTCCCTGACTCTCCCAATCTTTGCCTCTCTCGTTAGTCCTAACAAAAAACGCCCATATCCAAACTACGTAAAAACAACTGTAATATATGCCTTCATCACCAGCCTTACTTCAACAACTCTATACACCTTCCTAAACCAAGAAACAACCATCTGGAGCTGACATTGAATAATAACTCAGACATTAAACCTAACACTAAGCTTCAAACTAGATTACTTCTCCATAATATTCATTCCAATTGCACTATTTATTACCTGATCCATTATAGAATTCTCGCTATGATACATAAGCTCAGACCCAAACATCGACCGATTCTTCAAATACCTCCTTATTTTCCTTATCACCATACTAATTCTAGTTACCGCCAACAACCTCTTCCAATTCTTCGTCGGCTGAGAAGGCGTAGGGATTATATCATTCCTCCTAATTAGCTGATGGCACGCTCGAACAGACGCCAACACAGCGGCCATCCAGGCAATCCTATATAATCGCATTGGCGACATTGGCCTCATCCTGGCCATAGCATGGTTCCTCCTACATTACAACTCATGAGACTTCCAACAAATACTAGCCCTAAACTCCAACTCAAGCTCCCTCCCATTAATAGGCCTCCTCCTAGCAGCAGCAGGAAAATCAGCCCAATTTGGCCTCCACCCCTGACTGCCCTCTGCTATAGAAGGCCCAACTCCAGTCTCAGCCCTACTTCACTCCAGCACCATAGTCGTCGCCGGAGTATTCCTACTCATCCGCCTCCATCCTTTAATAGAAGCCAATATGCTAATTCAAAATCTCACACTATGCTTAGGAGCCATCACCACCCTCTTTATAGCCATCTGCGCCCTCGCACAAAACGACATTAAAAAAATCGTAGCCTTCTCCACCTCAAGCCAATTAGGCCTAATAATAGTCACCATTGGCATTAATCAACCATACTTAGCATTTCTACACATCTGCACCCATGCCTTCTTTAAAGCTATACTTTTTATATGCTCCGGATCCATTATCCACAACCTAAACAACGAACAAGACATTCGAAAAATAGGAGGCCTATTTAAAACAATACCTCTCACCTCAACTTCCCTAACCATCGGCAGCCTGGCACTCACAGGAATACCTTTCCTCACAGGCTTCTATTCCAAAGACCTCATTATCGAGGCCACAAATATATCATACACCAACGCCTGAGCCCTATTCATTACTACTATCGCTACCTCCCTAACAAGCGCATACACCACCCGAACTATCCTCCTTACCCTAACAGGACAACCTCGCTTCCCAGCCCTAACAAGCATTAATGAAAACAACCCCGCTCTACTAAACCCAATTAAACGCCTCACAATAGGCAGCATAATCACAGGGTTCCTTATCACCAATAGCATCCCCCCCACCTCACCCCTCCAACCAACAATACCCCTCTACTTAAAACTCTCAGCCCTATACGCAACTGCCCTAGGCTTCCTAGCAGCCCTGGACCTCACTCTAATAACAAATAAACTAAAAATAAAAAACCCATCACAAACATTCAAATTCTCCAGCATACTAGGATATTTTCCCACCACAATCCACCGCATAATCCCCTATCAAAATCTACTTATAAGCCAAAACTTAGCCCTCCTCCTACTGGACCTGACATGACTAGAAAAGTCCATGCCTAAAATAATCTCACAAACACACACCACTGCTTCTATGGCTATAACCCCCCAAAAAGGCATAATCAAACTCTACTCCCTCTCATTCCTCATTCCCCTCACCCTAACCCTATTCCTAATAATATAATCTATTACCCCGAACAATCTCAATCACAATGTACACACCAACAAACAGTGTCCAACCAGCAACCACCACTAATCAACGCCCATAATCATACAAGGCACCCGCACCAATAGAATCACCTCGAATAAGTCCCGACCCCTCCCCCTCAAAAATCACCCAATCACCAGTATCACTAAAACCAACTACCACTACTACTGTCTCATCCAAGCTCAAAACCCATAAAATCAATACCACCTCCATCATTAACCCTACTAAAAGACCCCCTAAGACCTCAAACCCCGAACCTCATGTCTCAGGATACTCTTCAATAGCTATTGCTGTAGTATAACCAAAAACAACCATCATACCTCCCAGATAAACCAAAAACATTACCAAACCCATATAAGCCCCCCCACAATTCAAAACAATCACACAACCAACCACACCACTAACAATCAACGCTAGACCCCCATAAATAGGAGAAGGTTTAGAAGAAAACCCCACAAACCCCATAACTAATAGCACACTCAATGTAAACAGAATATACGCCATCGCTCTCATATGGACTCCAACCATAACTAATGATATGAAAAACCATCGTTGTACTTCAACTATAAAAGCACTAATGACTCCAATACGCAAATCCAACCCAATCATAAAAATAATTAACCACTCCCTCATTGATTTACCCACCCCCCCTAACCTTTCCATATGATGAAACTTCGGCTCACTTCTTGCAGCCTGCCTAATCCTACAAATCATTACAGGTCTATTCCTAGCCATACACTACTCACCAGATACCTCCTCTGCTTTCTCCTCAATCGCTCATATCACCCGAGACGTGAACTACGGCTGGACCACTCGCTACCTCCACGCCAATGGTGCCTCCATACTCTTCATCTGCCTTTTCCTACACGTAGGCCGAGGCCTCTACTATGGTTCATACCTCCTCCTAGAAACCTGAAACATTGGGATCATACTCCTTCTCACGACCATGGCAACAGCTTTCATGGGCTATGTTCTCCCATGAGGCCAAATATCATTCTGGGGGGCAACAGTAATCACGAACTTACTATCAGCAATCCCATATATCGGAACCGATATCGTTCAATGAATTTGAGGTGGGTACGCCATCGGTAACCCTACTCTCACACGATTCTTCACCCTACACTTTATCCTACCCTTTATCATCGTCGCCCTCACAACCGTACACTTACTTTTCCTACACGAAACAGGATCAAATAACCCCTGTGGAATTTCCTCCAACTCAGACAAAATCGCCTTTCATCCCTACTACACAGTCAAAGACATCCTAGGCCTAGTCCTCCTTCTCTTTGTTCTAGCAACACTAACACTATTCTCACCAGATCTCCTAAATGACCCAAACAACTACATCCCAGCCGACCCACTAAATACCCCCCCACATATTAAGCCAGAGTGATACTTCCTATTCGCATACACAATCCTACGATCCGTCCCCAATAAACTAGGAGGCGTACTAGCACTCTTCCTATCAATCCTCATCCTAGCAGCCATCCCCATACTTCACAAATCCAAACAACAAAGCATAATATTCCGCCCACTCAGCCAGTCCCTATTTTGACTCCTAATCACAATCCTACTAACCCTTACCTGAGTCGGAAGCGAACCAATAACCCAACCCCTTGTCACCATCGGCCAAGTAGCATCCACAATATACTTCATTACAATTCTAATCCTAATACCACTAGCTTCCCTAATCGAAAACAACCTACTCAAATGAACCTGCCCTCGTAGTATAAACCAATACACTGGCCTTGTAAACCAGGAATGAAACACTCTTCCTAGGGCAATCAGAAAGAAAGTATCCAACTCCACCGCCAACACCCAAAGCTGGCATTCTAACTTAAACTACTTTCTGTACTCTTATGTTGTATGACCCCCTACAACACGACCCAGTACTAACCCACTCATAATACTACTATGTAATTCGTGCATTACTGCTAGCCAACATGTATATTATATAGTACTATATATGCTTGATCGTACATAATACATACCATTATATATCAACCTAACACCCTTGAAGAACATGCTTACAAGCAAGGACCCTCGTGAAAACATCAACAGTAAAACATAATATGGCCTTTCCAAGTTCAACCTGTCCACCCCATGGATGTCAACTACACCAGTTTATGTTAGTCGTTCATAATACATTAAGTTGTTCATCGTACATAGTACATATCTATTAAATAATCCTTCTCACCATGGATGCCCCTCCTCACTTAGAAATCCCTTGTTCACCATCCTCCGTGAAATCAACATCCCGCACAAGAGTACTACTCTCCTCGCTCCGGGCCCATAACTCGTGGGGGTAGCTATACTTGAACTGTATCCGGCATCTGGTTCTTACCTCAGGGCCATAACAACCAAGATCGCCCACACGTTCCCCTTAAATAAGACATCTCGATGGATCACGGGTCTATCACCCTATTAACCAGTCACGGGAGCTCCCCATGCATTTGGTATCTTTTATCTCTGGTCTGCACGCAACCCCATTGCAGAATGCTGACTCCCACCACATCCCGTCCTGTATGCGCCTGTCTTTGATTCCTAGTACATGCAGTTGTTGATCGCACCTACGTTCAATATTCTAGCTCCACGCAAACTCTAACAAGGTGTTATTTAATTCATGCTTGTAGGACATACCAATAATCATCTCAGCAGCACCGCCCTCACCGCGCTATAAACCGCAACAATATCTCATCAAACCCCCCCACCCCCATCTCCGATCCTCATCCAAAACCCACTCCTGCCAAACCCCAAAAACAAGAGTCTTAATATATCCAATCGGAGCTTACATTTTCATCTTTTAGGTGTACACAACTCCAACTGCCATCTCCTCAACTAACGAGTATTTACTTCACCAAACACTCTTAACACCCACCCTCAACAAACTCTCCCCCCACAACCCGAAAGAAATTACCTCACAACCACACCAACACCTTC